AAAAACATTGGCGCACGTGTAAACGAGGTGCTCTACCTAACTGAGCTATAGCCCTTGTGTTCTTGTGTTTGTGATACATATAATATTATGCATGTAGAAAATTTCTTGTCAAGATGAATATTCCATGATTCAACACATATCCCTCTGGTTGATTGGTATGGTATGCTACGAAGTAATATTGAATTGATCATTCATCGCTGTACTACGATGTAAGATGAGTTCCTTTGCGTTTGGTTTTCTTTGTGATCATAAAAGACCTACTTAACTCAGTGGTTAGAGTATTGCTTTCATACGGCGGTAGTCATTGGTTCAAATCCAATAGTAGGTAGATCTTATTAGATACCAAAACTCTGGTATCTAATAAGTTTTATTAAGTTAGACTATCTTCTTTTATTTTTTTTTATTTTTTTCTATTCATTTTTTGAATCAATGGGCAGAATAAGAAAAAGAAGAATAAAAAAAAGCATCGATAGCCATAGGTTCCGTTTATATAGAAGTTCCTTTGATTATTTGTACACACTGACTGGTTGTAAACCCGCATTGATAGCCTCGACTCGTGTCCTAGCCCGTCGGACAGCTAGGTTTCCCTCAATTGTTTGTCTCTTGCCTTCTGCTTTCCTTAAGTTAGCTTCCGCTAGTTCAAGAGTTTCTTGAGCTTCTTGTGGATCAATGTCACTACCCTTTTCCGCGTCATTTACTAAAATAGTAATTTCATTATTGCCTATTCTAGCAAAACCCCCCATCAGAGCCATCGTTAACCATTCATCGTTAAGGCGTATTCTTAATATACCTATATCCACAGCTGTGGCAATAGGGGCGTGGTTTGGTAATACGCCAATTTGTCCACTATTCGTAGATAAAATGATTTCTTTCACTTCTGAATCCCAAACAATTCAATTAGGGGTTAGTACACAAAGATTTAAGCTCATTTCTTCAATTTACTCTCCATTTCGAAATTCGTAGCCTTCGCAGTAGCTTCATCAATGTTACCTACCAAAGGCTTGTTCAGGAAGACCATCTAATTCGCCGGAAAGGATCAATTTAAACCCTCTAATTGTTTCGGCTAAACCAACATATTTACCGGGGGAACCGGTAAAAACTTCTGCTACAAAAAAGGGTTGTGATAGGAAACGCTCAATTTTTCGTGCTCTTGCTACGATCAAGCGATCTTCTTCTGATAATTCGTCCAACCCAAGGATAGCTATAATGTCCTGAAGTTCTTTATAACGTTGTAAAGTTTGCTTTACTCTTTGTGCAGTTTCATAATGTTCTTCACCCACGATTCGTGGTTGGAGCATAGTTGATGTTGAATCTAAAGGATCTACTGCGGGATAGATACCTTTTGCAGCTAATCCTCTTGATAGTACGGTTGTAGCATCTAAATGTGCAAATGTAGTGGCAGGAGCAGGGTCGGTCAAATCGTCTGCAGGCACATAAACTGCTTGAATAGAAGTTATGGATCCCTCTTTGGTAGAAGTAATTCTTTCTTGTAAAGAACCCATTTCGGTACTCAGGGTGGGTTGATAACCCACAGCGGAAGGCATTCGACCCAATAAGGCGGAGACTTCAGATCCTGCTTGGACAAAACGGAAGATGTTGTCGATAAATAGAAGTACATCTTGTTCATTAACATCTCGGAAATATTCCGCCATAGTTAGAGCTGTCAAACCAACTCTCATACGAGCTCCGGGGGGCTCATTCATCTGACCGTAGACTAGAGCCACTTTTGATTCTGCAATATTTTGTTCATTAATTACTCCGGATTCTTTCATTTCCATGTAAAGATCATTTCCTTCACGAGTACGTTCACCTACTCCTCCAAATACGGATACACCCCCATGAGCTTTCGCAATGTTGTTGATCAATTCCATAATGAGCACGGTTTTCCCCACTCCAGCCCCTCCGAATAGTCCTATTTTTCCTCCACGCCGGTAAGGGGCTAAAAGATCTACGACTTTGATTCCTGTTTCAAAAATAGATAATTTTTTATCTAACTGTATAAACGCGGGTGCAGATCTATGAATAGGAGATGTTGTACGAGTATCTACGGGGCCTAACTCATCAACAGGGTCTCCAAGCACGTTGAAAATTCGGCCTAGAGTAGCTCCGCCGACGGGAACACTTAGAGGAGCTCCCGTGTCAATCACTTCCATTCCTCTCATTAGACCATCTGTAGCACTCATAGCTACAGCTCTAACTCGATTATTTCCTAATAATTGTTGTACCTCACAAGTCACATTAATTTCTTGACCGATAGTATCTCGACCTTTAACTACCAGAGCGTTATAAATATTAGGCATCTTCCCGGGGGTAAAGGATACATCCAGTACTGGACCAATGATTTGAGCGATACGTCCTAGGTTTTTTTTTTCAAGTGTGGAAACTCCAGGAACCGAAGTAGTAGGATTTATTTTCATAATAATAAAACTGAAATATATTGAAATTTATTGAGGATCGAATGAAAAAATGTTCGATAGCAAGTTGATCGGTTAATTTTGTA